TGATAAGGTAGCTGGAAGACATGGGAATAAAGGGATTATTTCCAAAATTTTACCTCGACAAGATATGCCTTATTTGCAAGATGGAAGACCTATTGATATGGTTTTCAATCCATTAGGAGTGCCCTCACGAATGAATGTAGGACAGATATTTGAATGCTCGCTCGGATTAGCGGGGGATCTGCTAGATAGACATTATCGAATAGCACCTTTTGATGAGAGATATGAACAAGAGGCTTCGAGAAAACTAGTGTTTTCGCAATTATATGAAGCTAGTAAGCAAACAGCGAATCCATGGGTATTTGAACCGGAGTATCCCGGAAAAAGCCGAATATTTGATGGCAGAACGGGAGATCCTTTTGAACAACCTGTTTTACTAGGAAAGCCTTATATCTTGAAATTAATTCATCAAGTTGATGATAAAATACACGGGCGTTCGAGTGGACATTATGCACTTGTTACACAACAACCCCTTAGAGGACGGGCTAAGCAAGGTGGACAACGGGTAGGAGAAATGGAGGTTTGGGCGCTAGAGGGATTTGGCGTTGCTCATATTTTACAAGAGATGCTTACTTATAAATCGGATCATATTCGAGCTCGTCAAGAAGTCCTTGGTATTACGATGATTGGAGGAACAATACCTAAACCTGCGGATGCTCCAGAATCTTTTCGATTGCTCGTTCGAGAACTACGCTCTTTGGCTCTGGAACTGAATCATTGCCTTGTATCTGATAAAAATTTACAGATTAATAGAAAGGAAGCTTAATCGAAACGACGAATCGGAATTTTTATTCTATGATCGATCGGTATAAACATCAACAACTCCGAATTGAATCAGTTTCGCCTCAAAAGATAAGTGCTTGGGCTAACAAAATCCTCCCTAATGGCGAGATCGTTGGAGAGGTAACAAAACCCTATACTTTTCATTATAAAACCAATAAACCCGAAAAGGATGGATTGTTTTGTGAAAGAATTTTTGGTCCTATAAAAAGTGGAATTTGTGCTTGTGGAAATTATCGAGTAATCAGAGATGAAAAAGAGGACCAGAGATTTTGTGAACAATGCGGAGTTGAATTTGCGGATTCTCGTATTCGAAGATATCAAATGGGATATATCAAACTGGCTTGTCTAGTAACCCATGTGTGGTATTTGAAACGTCTACCTAGTTATATCGCGAATCTTTTAGATAAACCTCTTAAAGAATTGGAAGGCCTTGTATACTGCGATGTGTGATTTGATCGAAATTCGAATTTTACAGATTCAAAATGATACACTGTCTTCCCAGTTAGTGGGGATGTCCCCAATCTGACATGTCTCGTGAAAGGAGTAACGTGAAGCTCAGAATTATGGGTGTATAAAATATTAACAAAAAAAGAGCGGGGAGTTGGTCTATGGTCGATTCAGTAGTCAAAAATGAGTAATTTTGAGTTGTACCTCGTGAAAAAAGACTTCCTTAATTTGTGAAATTGAATTCTGTTTCTCAGTGGGTAAATATGCATGGTTGCAGGAGTCTATCCATCGCATATAGGCTTTAAGAACATCTTAACATAATCGTCGAGGCGATGTCAGGACCTAAAAGATCGAATCAAATGGAGGGGTACATGGACAAGGAAATCCCTTTTGAATTGCAACCCTTAAGGGGATTCCGCGTTCGAGGGGAAGTAGACTACTCAAGAATTTCCTATTTCATTTATTTATATGGACATAGTATCATTTATTTTGAATTAAATAAAAAATGAAAAAACTAGAAAAAAAAAATAAGAATGAATCAATGAAATGTTACTTGGTCTTTACTACTAACTTGAGTAAGGAGTAGATTCGAGGAGATTTTTCGAAAATTCGAAAGTAAAAACAAAACCTCTTTTTTTGTTTATTTGGTTCTCTAACTACTTGAGCCGGACGAAAAGAAACTTTCACGTCCGATTTGAAAGGGGGGGGAATCCTATCCCAATTTTTCTTTTGCTAGGCCTATAGCTAAAAAACCTACTTTCTTACGATTACGAGGGTTATTCGAATATGAAATACAATCCTGGAAATACAGCATCCCAGTTTTTTTTACTACTCACGGTTTCGATATATTTCGAAATCGAGAAATTTGTACTGGAGCAGGTGCGATACGAGAACAATTAGCCGATATAGATTTGCAAAGTATTCTAGATTATTCATTAGTAGAATGGAAGGAATTAGGCCAAGAAAGAAGCACGGGTAATGAATGGGAAGATCGCAAAATTGGAAGAAGAAGGGATTTTTTGATTAGACGCGTAGAATTAGCTAAACACTTTATTCGAACAAATATCGAACCCGAATGGATGGTTTTATGTTTACTACCAGTTCTTCCTCCTGAATTACGACCCATCATTCAGATAGATGGGGGTAAGCTAATGAGCTCGGATATTAATGAACTCTATAGAAGAGTCATCTATCGAAACAATACGCTTACCGATCTATTAACAACAAATAGATCTACACCGGGGGAATTAGTAATGTGTCAAGAGAAATTGGTACAAGAAGCCGTAGATACGCTTCTTGATAATGGAATTCGCGGACAGCCAATCAGGGATGGTCATAATAAGGTTTACAAGTCGTTTTCTGATGTAATTGAAGGAAAAGAGGGAAGATTTCGCGAGACTATGCTTGGCAAACGGGTTGATTATTCGGGTCGTTCTGTCATTGTTGTCGGACCCTCACTTCCACTACATCGATGTGGATTGCCTCGGGAAATAGCAATAGAGCTTTTCCAGACATTTGTAATTCGGGGACTAATTAGACAACATCTTGCTTCCAACATAGGAGTTGCTAAGAGTCAAATTCGGGAAAAAGATACAATTGTATGGGAAATATTGCAGGAAGTTATGCAGGGGCACCCTGTATTGCTGAATAGAGCGCCCACTTTGCATAGATTAGGCATACAGGCATTTCAACCCATTTTAGTCGAAGGACGGGCGGTTTGTTTACATCCATTAGTTCGTAAGGGATTCAATGCAGACTTTGATGGGGATCAAATGGCTGTTCATGTACCCTTATCTTTGGAGGCTCAAGCAGAGGCCCATTTACTTATGTTTTCGCATATGAATCTATTGTCTCCAGCTATTGGGGATCCTATTTCCGTACCAACCCAAGATATGCTTATTGGTTTATATGTATTAACCATTGGGAATCGCCGAGGTATTTGTAGAAATAGGTATAATCCATGGAATCGAAGAACGTATCAAAATGAAAGAAATAATGATAATAATCATCAGTCTAAGAAACAAAAAGAACCTTTTTTTTGTAATTCCTATAATGCAATTGGAGCTTATCGCCAGAAAAGACTCAATTTAGATAGTCCTTTTTGGCTCCGCTGGCGACTCGATCAACGCATTATTGCTTCAAAAGAGGGTCCCATCGAGATTCACTATGAATCAGGGGGTACTTGTCAGGAGATTTATGAACACTCGTTTTTAGTAAGAAGTATAAAAAAAGAAATTCTTTGTATATATATTAGAACAACTATTGGTCATATTTCTCTTTTTCGAGAAATCGAAGAAGCCCTACAAGGGTTTTGTCGAGCCTGCTCGTCTGGTCACTAATCATATGGCATCTCAATTAAGTGATTTTGTAACACTGGCGTGAATTTTGATCTTTCTGTTTCTACTAGGACTCTACTTCCTCTGACTTTCTATCGGTATTAATATTGATAAAGGGAAGTTTTTCAAATCATTGACTCAAACTCATTGTCGAATCCCAATCAGCAGAATATGGAGGGACTTATGGCAGAACGAGTCAATCTAGTCTTTCACAATAAAATAATAGACGGAACTGCTATTAAAAAACTTATTAGCAAATTAATAGATCACTTCGGAATGGCATATACATCACACATTCTGGATCAAGTCAAAACTCTGGGTTTCCAGCAAGCCACTGCTACATCCATTTCATTAGGGATTGATGATCTTTTAACGATCCCTTCTAAGGGATCGTTAGTACAAGATGCTGAAGAACATAGTTTCATTTTAGAACAACACCATCATTATGGGAATGTGCACGCAATAGAAAAATTACGCCAATCTATTGAGGTGTGGTATGCTACAAGTGAATATTTGCGACAAGAAATGAATCCTAATTTTAGGATGACAGATTCACTTAATCCAGTCCATATAATGTCTTTTTCGGGAGCTAGAGGAAATGCATCTCAAGTGCACCAATTAGTAGGTATGAGGGGATTAATGTCAGATCCTCAAGGACAAATGATTGATTTACCTATCCAAAGTAATTTACGAGAAGGGCTGTCTTTAACAGAATATATCATTTCTTGCTACGGAGCCCGAAAAGGGGTTGTGGATACGGCTGTACGAACCTCGGATGCGGGATATCTTACGCGCCGACTTGTTGAAGTAGTTCAACACATTGTTGTACGTCGAACGGATTGTGGAACCGCTCGAGGGGTTGCCGTAAGTCCTCGAAATGGGATAATTCCCGAGTCCGAAAGAATTTTTATTCAAACATTAGTTGGTCGTGTATTAGCAGAGGATATATATATGGGCTCACGTTGCATCGCCATCCGAAATCAAGATATTGGATTTGGGCTTGTCCATCAATTCATAACCTTTCAAACTCAACTAATTTTTATTCGAACTCCTTTTACTTGTAGGAGTACATCTTGGATCTGTCAATTATGTTACGGTAGGAGTCCCACTCATGGCGACCTGGTCGAGTTGGGAGAAGCTGTAGGTATTATTGCGGGGCAATCCATTGGAGAACCGGGGACTCAACTAACATTAAGAACTTTTCATACTGGAGGAGTCTTCACAGGCGGTACTGCAGAACATGTACGAGCTCCGTCGAATGGAAAAATCCAATTTAATGAAGATTTCGTTCATCCCACGCGTACGCGTCACGGGCATCCTGCTTTTATATGTTCTATAGCCTTATATGTCACTATTCAGAGTGAGGAGATTCTCCATCATGTAACTATTCCACCTAAAAGTTTTCTTTTGGTTCAAAATAATCAATATGTCGAAGCAGAACAAGTAATTGCTGAGATTCGCGAGGTACCATACACTTTGAATTTGAAAGAGAGAGTTCGAAAACATATTTATTCGGACTCAGAGGGAGAAATGCACTGGAGTAATGCTGTGTACCACGCATCCACATTTACATATAGTAATGTTCATCTTTTACCAAAAACAAGTCATTTATGGATATTATCAGGAGGTTCGTGGAGATCCAGTGCAGTCCCCTTTTCACCGCACAAGGATCAAGATCAAATGAATATTTCGTCCCTTTCTGTAGAACGAGGGCCAATTTCAACTCTCTCAATGAATAATGATCCACGAAGATACAAATTAATTCGTTCATATTTTTCTGGTCAAAAAACAGAAGACAAGATTCCTAATTATTCAGAACCCGTTCGTTGGAATCTGACCATTTTACATGGTAATTCTCATTTATTGGGAAAAAGGCGAGTAAATAGATTTCTCGTTCCAATCCAATCGATTCAAGAACGAAAGAAAGAGTTAATGCCTCATTCAGGTATCTCGATTGAACTACCAATAAATGGTATTTTCCGTAGAAATAATAGTATTTTTGCTTATTTCGATGATCCTCGATACAGCAGAAAGAGTTCGGGAATTACTAAATATGGGACTCTGGGCGTGCATTCACTCGTTAAAAAAGAGGATTTTTTTGAGGCTCGACCAATAAAAGAATTGAAGTCAAAATACCAAATGAGACTAGATCCATTTTTTTTCATTCCCGAAGAAGTGCATAGTTTAACTGAATCTTCTTTGATAATGATACGAAATAATAGTCTCATTGGAATAGATACACGAATTGTTTTCAATATAAATACAAGAAGCCACGTGGGCGGATTAGTCCGAATGGAGAGAAAAAAAACGAGAATTGAACTGAAAATCTTTTCAGGAGATATTCATTTTCCGGGGGAGACCGATAAGATATCCCGACACAGCGGGATCTTGATACCTCCAGGAAAAGTAAACATCACTTTTACGGACTCAAAGAAATGGAAAAATTGGATCTATGTCCAACGGATCACATCTACTAAGAAAAAGTATTTTGTTTTAGTTCGCCCGGTAGTGACATATGAGATATCAGATGGTCTAAATTTACCAACACTCTTCCCCCCGGATTTTTTACAAGAAAGGGATAATATGCAACTTAGAGTTGTCAATTATATTGTTTATGGAAATGCCAAACCCATTCAAGGAATTTCTGATACCAGTATTCAACTAATTCGGACTTGTTTAATTTTGAATTGGAACCAAGGCATAAAAAGTTCTTCGATCGAGGAGGTCTGTACTTCTTTTATTGAAGTAAGTACAAATGGTTTGGTTCGAGCTTTCCTAATAATCGACTTAGTAAAATCCGCTATTTCGTATCGCAAAAAAAGAACTGATCTCTCAGGTTTAGGATTCATTTCCGATAAGGTATCAGATCATACCAACATCAATCCTTTTTATTCCATTTATATTTATAAAAAGAGAAAAATGAAACAATCACTTAACCCCCAAAATCACGGAACAATTCGCACATTGTTAAATAACAATAAGGAATACCCTTCCTTGATGATTTTATCATCATCGAATTGTTTCAGAATGGACCTATTCAACGATATAAAATATCTCAATCTCAATGTAAAAAAAGAATTCATTTCAACAGATCCTATAATTCAAATTAGGAATTCGATCGGACCGTTAGGAACGGTGTTTAATTTTTTGAATTTTTATTCCTTTTATTATTTACTAACTCATAATCCGATCTTAATAACTAAATATCCTCAATTTGAAAATTTAAAACCGACTTTTCAAGTGCTTAAATATTATTTAATGGATGAAAATGGGATAATTTCAAATCATGATCCGTACGATAAAATCGTTTTCAATTTATTCAATTTGAATTGGTATTTTCGCCATCAAAGTTATTGTTCTAATTATTGGGAAGAACGCCCCACAATAATTAGTCTCGGTGAGTTTATTTGTCAAAATGGATATATAGCCAAAAAAGGACCCCCTTTCAAATCGGGTCAAGTTTTGCTTATTCAAGGTGACTCTGTAGTAATAAGATTGGCTAAACCTTATTTGGCCACTCCGGGAGCAACTGTTCATGGACATTATGGAGAAATCTTTTACGAAGGAGATACATTAGTTACATTTATATATGAAAAATCGAGATCCGGTGATATAACGCAAGGTCTTCCAAAAGTGGAACAGGTCTTAGAAGTGCGTTCAATTGATTCAATATCAATGAACCTACAAAAAAGAATTGTGGGTTGGAACACGTATATACCACAAATTCTTGGAATTCCTTGGGGATTCTTGATTGGGACTGAGCTGACTATAGTGCAAAGTCGTATATCGTTGGTTAATAAGATACAAAAGGTTTATCGATCCCAAGGGGTGCAAATTCATAATAGGCACATAGAGATCATTGTACGCCAAATAACATCAAAAGTGTTGGTTTCCGAGGATGGAATATCTAATGTTTTTTTACCGGGAGAACTAATTGGATTGTTGCGAGCGGAACGAACAGGGCGCGCTTTAGAAGAATCGATCTGGTACCGCGCTATCCTATTGGGAATAACAAGAGCATCTTTGAATACTCAAAGTTTCATATCGGAAGCGAGTTTTCAAGAAACTGCTCGAGTTTTAGCCAAAGCAGCTCTTCGTGGTCGTATCGATTGGTTGAAAGGTCTAAAAGAGAACGTTGTTATAGGTGGGATGATCCCCGTTGGGACCGGATTTAAAAGATTACTGCGGCAACACATTCCTTTGAAAAGTAAAAAGCAGATCTTTTTAACGGGGGAAAGACACGATATTTTGTTCCACCACGCGGGCTTATTTGATTCTTGCCGTTCAAAATGATTTCCCTGAGGAATGATTTATATCATATATCATTTAATGAGTCCTAAACAAAGTGTATTCTTTCTTGCGTTTTGGCATTCAATTTCCATTTGCAAAACTCTTTCTATATGGTCTTGAGGGGGTAATGGAAATTCCGATACTAAATTCAGATAATAATGAATAGAGGTTAGCAGTTTGGATTGTGTATTGACATTGAGACGTCCAATCTACGATAGAAGAAAAGGTTCCGTCGGAACAATTATTTAGTTCAAGACAACCTCGTCACTTTTTTTTGAAACAAAAAAGAAAGAGGAAGTGTGGGAAGAAATGACAAGAAGATATTGGAACATAAATTTGGAAGAGATGATGGGAGCCGGAGTTCATTTTGGTCATGGGACTAGGAAATGGAATCCGAGGATGTCGCCGTATATTTCTACCAAGCGTAAAGGTATTCATATCACAAATCTTACTAAAACTGCGCGTTTTTTATCAGAAGCTTGTGATTTAGTTTTTGATGCAGCAAGTAAGGGAAAAGAGTTTTTAATTGTTGGTACAAAAACTAAAGCAGCCGATTTAGTAGCGCGGGCTGCAATAAGGGCTCGGTGTCATTATGTTAATAAAAAATGGCTCGGTGGCATGTTAACCAATTGGTCCACTACAGAAACGCGACTTCATAAGTTCAGGGACTTGAGAATCGAACAAAAGACAGGAAACTTCTACTGTCTTCCAAAAAAAAGAGACGCAGCTATGTTCAAGAGACAATTATCCCATTTGCAAACATATCTGGGTGGGATTAAATATATGACGGGGTTACCCGATATTATAATTATCATTGATCAGCAAGAAGAATATACAGCTCTTCGAGAATGTATCACTTTGGGAATTCCAACAATTTGCTTAATCGATACAAATTGTGATCCCGACCTGGCAGATATTTCAATTCCAGCAAATGATGACGCTATAGCTTCAATCCGATTAATTCTTAACAAATTAGTATTCGCAATTTGTGAGGGTCGTTCTAGCTATATCCGAAATACGTAATTAATAATAAGATAGAAATTTTGTTTTTGGGAACCCTCCAGAAATTTATCGAATCGTTTACTATTCTTGAATTTGATTATATAAATGAGATAAAAATGAGTAGGGATATTATGTTATTAGTTCGTATCAAAAAATTCAAATAAGCAAGTAGAAAAAGAGATGGTTGAATTAAAATAATTTCCTGGAATTTCAATTTCTGTCAGAGGGTAATATGAATGTTCTCTCATGTTCCACCAACACATTCAAAGTGTTATACGAAATATCGGGTGTAGAAGTAGGCCAACATTTATATTGGCAAATAGGAGGTTTTCAAGTCCATGGTCAAGTACTTATTACTTCTTGGGTTGTAATTGCTATCTTATTAGTTTCAGCCAGTCTAGCTGTTCGGAATCCACAAACCATTCCGAATGACGGGCAGAATTTCTTCGAATATGTCCTTGAATTCATTCGAGACGTGAGCCAAACCCAGATTGGAGAAGAATATGGTCCATGGGTTCCTTTTATAGGAACTATGTTCCTATTTATTTTTGTTTGTAATTGGTCAGGGGCTCTTTTACCATGGAAAATCATACAGTTACCCCACGGAGAATTAGCCGCACCCACGAATGATATAAATACTACTGTTGCTTTAGCTTTACTCACCTCCGTAGCCTATTTCTATGCGGGTCTTAGCAAAAAAGGATTAGGTTATTTCAGTAAATACATTCAACCTACTCCAATCCTTTTACCCATTAACATCTTGGAAGATTTTACAAAACCCTTATCACTTAGTTTTCGCCTTTTCGGAAATATTTTAGCCGATGAATTAGTAGTTGTTGTTCTTGTTTCTTTAGTACCTTCAGTAGTTCCTATACCTGTCATGTTCCTTGGATTATTTACCAGTGGTATTCAAGCTCTTATTTTTGCAACTTTAGCCGCCGCTTATATAGGAGAATCTATGGAGGGTCATCATTGACTTCACTTATAAATAGTTGTTTTTTGAATTTCGACCAAAATAATAGCGGAACTCACGATAATCTACTTGGGGAACATCAAAATAGATAACTAATAAAGGATAACGAATTAAGTCAAGGCAGTTAGAATATACCGTAATAGGAAAAAAGGTTCCATTAAAATAAAATATTTAGTGGAGCTTCTAAAAAAAAAAACGAAAGAGGATCGGTTTCCTAAAATAAATGTCCTGTTTATATCTATTATTTGATTTATAAATATTTTTAAATAAATAAAATTGAATAAAAACGAAGAAAAAAAAAAAAAAGAAAATAGAATAAAATGCTAATGAAAATTTCTATGAAATGATTCGCCTTAACCAATTTTTCTATTTTTCTAGATAAATTCGACCCATGCGGAATAATCATACAGCAAGAGAAGAATTAAAAAACGCGATTCAAAAAAATAAATTAGCCAGTTCAAAATTGTGTACCTAGAATCCAACTATTATCGATATCGAATTCAGCTGGGGAGCTTTTCTCGTTCAACAAGAATTCTACTGGATCTAAGATCCAACTAAGTTGGTTTACATTCTGTAAGAAACACATGTATATGGGATATTAGATATTGAATAGTTATATATGACCTAAAACTATCTAAGACCCTACTAATACTATGAATTTCAATAGGGATTCCAATAGACGTCTTTGGTTTTGGATTCCGAAGAATCCAACTTCAAAAAGCGATAGAGAATAAGTTCTGATGATTCAAGAATATTATTCTATTACTTCAATTTGGAGTTTTTATTTTTAGTTACTTTGATTGGATGAAACTGAGTGATGGAATAATTCATCTATAATTCATTGAATGATTGTATCATTAACCATTTTTTTTTTTGAGAAATTCAATTTATCATGAATCCACTGATTTCTGCCGCTTCTGTTATTGCTGCTGGGTTAGCTGTCGGACTTGCTTCTATTGGACCTGGGGTTGGCCAAGGGACTGCTGCGGGCCAAGCTGTAGAGGGGATCGCAAGACAGCCCGAGGCGGAGGGAAAAATACGAGGTACTTTATTGCTTAGTCTGGCTTTTATGGAAGCATTAACAATTTATGGATTGGTTGTCGCTTTAGCGCTGTTATTTGCAAATCCGTTTGTTTAATTTAATCTTGTCTTAAACACTTAAACAATTACAAATAGATATAGATAGATATAGAAAATTTTGACTTCTTTTCTGAATTTATTTCACTTGCTTTTTGGAATTATATCAATAATTCACTCCTACAATTTGGGCACGACTCCCTGCCCGGGAAGGAAAGATTTAAGGATGAGTAATTCGCATACCGATCCGCTTTCTTCCTTCCCGTTCTTAGAAATTGAAACTTAAGGAGTCTTCCAACAACGAAATATTCCGAAATTAATATGAAACTTGAAATTTGCTAGCTAATTCGAAAATACTAATAAGTATTATTTTTATTAGGATTAGGAATTTTGAATTGAAAAAATCCATAAACTTTATTTTTTTTTTTCGCTATATCGAGAGAGAGCAAGAGAGAGGGAAATGCAAATCAAAATAAGTAGACAATCGTTATTGATTTCTAAATCAATTCTATTGATATAAGAAATTTATAGAAATCAAATATAAGAATATATAGAAGTATATATAAGAGAAGTGATACAAAAAAAGAAAAGCTATTCTTGTTTATCTATCTGTAAAAAACAGAGAGGAGATTGTATGAAAAATCTAACCGATTCTTTCCTTTCCTTGGGCCAATGGCCGATGGCTGGGAGTTTTGGGTTTAATACCGATATTTTAGCAACAAATCCAATAAATCTAAGTGTAGTATTTGGTGTATTGATCTTTTTTGGAAAGGGAGTGTGTGCGAGTTGTTTATTTCAAGAATAGGCTGGACTGGCCCAGCTGCACTTTTTTTTTCATTATTTTCATTTGAACTTTAACTATTAGTTTTTTAACTAAAATTGAAAGTAAAAGGTGCATGATCTCGCGAATTACTTATGAATTTGGAAATTCGTTGAATTTTTTCAATTCAAAAAAAAAACATGATATTGAAACTATTTAAGAAACGTAGCATTTCGTAATTTTTTGGTAAATCCGCTTTTTGCTTTGATTCTCAATCAACCAATAATGCGGGATTAATTATATGGTTAAAGCGAACCTTTTGAAGTCCAAGCATAGCATGGTATTCTTTCTACTACTAGCGTCATTTGAAATTTGAAATGAAGGACTAGTTGAAATTTTTTGTTCGATATAGAACGCTCATGTCGAGAAAATTATTTGAAACCTTTTTTGTATTGCGGGTCACATTATATTTTTTCTATATTATCTTATCAAATGCCAAATCAATGACCTATGTAATATATAATGTAAAAAGTGAAACGAATTCTTTGAATTTCACTAAAAAAAAGCAACTTTGCTGACAATTTCAGATTTTTTTTATTTGGTCAGAAGAGTCCTCCAAATTTTATTATGATCTTGAATTAGTATTCGTAATCCGTTTTTCAATTTTTGAGGGGTGTGAATCTGAATAGAGAAAAGAGGATAGGCTCATTACATTCATAACAAGATATGGGCAGTGACCATGACGTAATTGAGCATGAGAGCCAAATGAATTGAAAAATTCATGTTTGGTTCGGGAAGGGATTATGAAAGTTTTCAAATGAATGCCAAGATAATC